TGAATGAAAAAGATAATGCATTTTTAATGAATTTTGTTTTGACCGTTAACGAAAAGAAAAAATAGGATAAATAATTAGGGAGTCGAGCAGGCCTTTTTTTGGGGATAGAGGGACTTGAACCCTCACGATTTTTAAAGTCGACGGATTTTCCTCTTACTATAAATTTCCTTGTTGTCGATATTGACATGTATAATCGGACTCTATCTTTATTCTCGTCCAATTAATCAGTTATTTATCAGACTATGGAGTGAATAATTTAATCAATTAATATTCGATTCTTTCTTCAACTTGAAATCGGTTCAAAACAAAATTCTTTTTTTTTTTATTGCAATTTTGATATAAATAATATTAGTTTGATATAAATAATATTAGATAGAAATAATACTAAAAAAAAAATACAGATTCAGGCCATCATTAATTATTTGCGATTAATTATTTGAGATAGTATTTTAGTACACATACATATGTATATAAAGTTAGCCTTTCTAAAGTTTAGACGAAAAGATTTTACTAATGCACAGCAAAGTAGTCAACTCCATTTGTTAGAACAGCTTCCATTGAGTCTCTGCACCTATCCTTTTTTTTATTCCGTCTTTATGTATATGTATGAACCTTGTTTTGTTTTTGGAAAACAGGATTTGGCTCAGGATTGCCCATTTTAAATTCCAGGGTTTCTCTGAATTTGAAAGTTATCACTTAGTAAGTTTCCATACTAAGGCTCAATCCAATTAAGTCCGTAGCGTCTACCAATTTCGCCATATCCCCCCTTTTATATTAAGATCGATCTTATTATGCTGCTATTCTTTTTTTTTTTCTTTCATTTATAATCTACCGGAACTGTAGAAGTTATTAAAAAAAAAGAATTCCTAGAAAGGTCTTTCTATTTGTATTTGATTTCTTGTCTATCTTCTTTCATCTCGATCGGAGACTCCTATTTGGTCTAATCCGAAATGATTCTAGCATTTCTGTATCCGCAATTCAATATAGATATATACCACATTTATTATATATGCCTCTTCCCCTCTCATTTTTCTCATGCAATTTGAGATACTCGAACGGTCGATTCTTTTCTTTTTTGTTTTGCTATTCTATATTAATTATGTATATTAATTTTGAATAACTAAGAATAAAAAAAACTAACTACGATTCGAGTAGTTTACTAAATTCCCGCGCATGTACAATTTCGGTTGTTATTCTTATGTAGGCCCGCTTAGCTCAGAGGTTAGAGCATCGCATTTGTAATGCGATGGTCATCGGTTCGACTCCGATAGCTGGCTTTTCATTATTTGTTTGATTTTTTTACTTGATTGATAATGTTTTTTTGACATCAAAGAATATTGAAAAAGCTTCTTCCCCTTTTTTCTAAGAATCGCCGATTATATTATTATGTGGGAGAAATTTTCCATTATGAATAGAAAAGTGAAAGCTCTCCAGAAAAACATTATTATTGTATATACAATAAAGTCTGGGAGAGAATCCATCTCATTAGTCTTTGTAATATAATATTTCATGCCCCCCATTTATCATATTTATCCTTTAGTTCAGTTTTAATATGAAATTTCAATAAAATAAGGGAAATAAGGAGTTTTTATGTCACGTTACCGAGGGCCTCGTTTCAAAAAAATACGCCGTCTGGGGGCTTTGCCGGGGCTAACTCGTAAAAGGCCTAGAGCCGTAAGCGATCTTAGAAATCAATCGCGTTCCGGTAAAAAATCTCAATATCGTATTCGTTTAGAAGAAAAACAAAAATTGCGTTTTCATTATGGTCTTACAGAACGACAATTACTTAAATACGTTTGTATCGCCGCAAAAGCAAAAGGGTCAACGGGTCAGGTTTTACTACAATTAATCGAAATGCGTTTGGATAACATCCTTTTTCGATTAGGTATGGCGTCAACTATTCCTCGAGCCCGGCAATTAGTTAACCATAGACATATTTTAGTTAATGGTCGTATAGTAGATATACCAAGTTATCGCTGCAAACCTCGAGATATTATTACAGTGAAGGATGAACAAAAATCTAGAGCTATGATTCAAAACCATCTTGATTCATCCGCCCAGGAGGAATTGCCAAAACATTTGACTTTTCAACCATTCCAACACAAAGGATTGGTCAATCAAATAATAGATAGTAAATGGATTGGCTTGAAAATAAATGAATTATTAGTCGTAGAATATTATTCTCGTCAGACTTAAACCTAACTAAAATAATAAATAATCTAAAATAATAAAATAATAAAATAAAGGTTCGGACAATTTTGCCCCCTGGTTCCTAAGTAAATATAAGCGCGGGGGGGGCTTTTCTCCCATTCATATATCATATATCATATTAGGGGTAGAGATATTTTTATCCTTTGACCACTCTTTACAGTATTTTTTGTACCGCAGAAATGAGGAATACAGACTTTATTTATAGGAAAGGTGGGAATAAAGGTATCCATTCTTATGTGATTTGATATATTTCAGTCAGTAACATTGATAAATTAGATGAAGGTACGGAAAGAGAGGGATTCGAACCCTCGGTAAACAAAAAAAGCCTACATAGCAGTTCCAATGCTACGCCTTGAACCACTCGGCCATCTTTCCTACATAACGATTCTGGACCAGAAACCGAGTAAATCGCGAGTCATTCATATTACATTATTGGATAGGTGCGGTATGTACAATCTAATTTTAACTATAACTAAAAAAACGAAAAAAAAAATAGAAACCGCCCGTTCGAGTCCTCCCTATCCATTGATTTAAGCCGGTCTAGTTATCAGAAAGGGATGCGCGCGCTGTCTACGAATATATCTTTATTGTTTTTAACAAATTTAACAAAGAATTTTTCAAAAAAAAATTCTCTTTATTCCCCAGCGACTTTTATTTGATTAAAATTCAAAGTTTTCTATTTTTATAGTTAGTTTCTATTTTTTTTTTTTTCTGAGTCAAGTCTCTTTTTATGTTATTTTGTACTGTACAATTCCTTTTTTTGTGGGGTCGTTTTCTCACGAGAGGTAATAAAAATAAATTATAAAATGGATTGAGTGCTACCTATGCCTAGATCCCGGATAACTGGAAATTTTATTGATAAGACCTTTTCAATTGTAGCCAATATCTTATTACGAATAATTCCGACAACTTCAGGAGAAAAAGAGGCATTTACCTATTACCGAGATGGTGTGATTTGATTTTTTATTTTTTTTACTTAACTTACCACTATCAAGCCTGAGGAAAAAAAAAGATTAGTCGGGATAGAAAGATTTGAAATAACTCTACGCCTGGTGAAGGTGAAGTTTATAAATAAAACAATTCCTTCTGTTGTGTATTCCCGATTAATGCAGCCTCAGATGCTTCAATTGTCGATTCTAGCATTGAGCGAAAGGTTGAACCTAGAACTATGGTTCTGTATTGCAGGTTAACCCAATTCCACTAGTACCATATAAATAGGCAGCATAGAGGAAGAAGCACTACGTCTAGGAATCAACAACACGAAAACTTTGTTATAAATTATCCCTTTTCTTTATTGGGATCAAACTAAGAACAATGGTTGGGACAACAAGCATCCATCTCGTTCGTACTTTGAATACCCATATAACCGTCGAAGACTGTTGAAGTGACTAATTCCTAGAAATTAAGAGGCGTTGAGGACAAAGAAATTGTTGGAGTTAACTTAACATTTTTATCTAGTACTGACGCGCTCGATGTTACGAAAAGATCTTTTGCAGTAAGGTTGGCTAGAGATTTCTTGTAAAAACACTAGCCCCATTCAGTTCATAATGAGAATATTTTACTGCCTTTTGATTCACTGTATTATTCTCATTATGCACATAAGGGAGGAGCCGTATGAGATGAAAATCTCACGTACGGTTCTGGAACGGAGATTCTTTAATTTAAATTGAATAACGACCGTAACGAATGTCCGCCCAATCTGAAGGAAATTATGCGGAAGCTTTACAGAATTATTATGAAGCTATGCGCCTAGAAATTGATCCCTATGACCGAAGTTATATACTCTATAATATAGGCCTTATTCACACAAGTAATGGAGAACACACAAAAGCTTTGGAATATTATTTTCGGGCACTAGAACGAAACCCTTTCTTACCACAAGCTTTTAACAATATGGCCGTGATCTGTCATTACGTGCGACTATCTCCACTATAGAAAGAAAAAGAAAGAGCCAAATCCACTAGTAAAAAAAAAAATAGGCTTTCTACATATACATCGTCAAAAAGAACGATTTTTATCAGCTGTAGCAAAGAAAGAAACTTCATAGAAGTCAAAATAGGAAGAAAAAAAAATATGCTTATATACTATATTCTATGGATAAAGGATCTAATTGATAGAGGAAGTACCGTAAAGATCAATTAGCGAGATTTTTGGCCGATACACTAAGAACTGCTTCCTTATGTCTTATGTCATAATATGAGACATACTTTAGGAATCAACTTATGTAACAGAGGCGATCGCCTAAAGTATTGAGCAGCGGTGCAGCATCAGATCCCAAAGATAGTAAGTCCTTTCTTTCTTATGAGGAAGGGTCTTTTTCAAAGATTCTATATAAAATTTATCTATTTCTATATGAAAGCGAGATAGTTACCTTTCAGAAAATTCTAATGATAGTAGAATGCCTACGCTTTATTCTTCTGAGGGTGGGAGAAAAGATAAAACAAAACGGATTATTAATCAAATCCAAATTCAAATTCGAAACTCATGTAATTAACCCCCTTTGGTTAACTCGAGAAAAAAAAAGGGGGGGGGTACCAAAACAATTGACTACGGAGCCGTATGAGGTAGGAAACTCTCAAGTACGGTTCTAAGGAAAGGAATTGACTCGCCTATTCCGACCGAGGAGAACAGGCCATTCGTCAGGGAGATTCCGAAATTGCAGAGGCGTGGTTCGATCAAGCCGCTGAGTATTGGAAACAAGCCATAGCGCTTACTCCTGGAAATTATATCGAAGCACAGAACTGGTTGAAGATTACAAGGCGTTTTCAATAAGCTAAGAACACTCTCTT